TCCTTTAGAGATACCTGTTTTGAATGGTTGTATAAATAGGATTTCTTATACAATTCATATATATCTCTAGAATAAAGAAAAAGAAATATCAATCTTTACTTCACACGTCGTGTCACATATGAATTATTCATTTTTTGCAATTTGGAGAGATGGCTGAGTGGACTAAAGCGGCAGATTGCTAATCTGTTGTACGAGCTATTCGTACCGAGGGTTCGAATCCCTCTCTCTCCGTTTCCTACGCTCACTTGATATTTATCTTTCTAATTCTAGAAACCCCGAGTCCCTTTGGTTTGGTTGGATTGATGATTTCATTTATCTAAATGAAATGTATGGAATAGGTAAAATTGGAAGTTAAGAAGATGGATTTATAAACCGAACCAAAAAAGGAAAGAAAAAATCTATTATTCTTTATTCTTCGCGTCCAGGATTACGTCCTGGGTCATTAGACAGGAATCCGAAGATGAAGAGCGAAACAAAGAATATCACCACCGTATAAACGAACAGTTTGAGAGTAAGCATTACAAATCTCCAAGACCTGTTGGGGGAGAAAAAGGGAATAGATTCTCAACCTTTGTACCATCTCATTTTTTGACACCAAGAAACGAAGTGGTTTTTAGAAAAGAAAGGAATTAACAGGAATTCAATTCATTTGTATTGTAATAAAATAAGGTTCTGATTCCTTCGTTACCAAAATAATCTCGTCATACCTACAATGCGATTTGTTGATATTGCATTGCGGGGGATCAGAATACCGTATGCGCTCCATGGATGGAGGGTCAGAATGAGGAAATGAGGTGATCCGGATTCACAGAGTCTATCGAAGAATGTTCAATGTTTGAATCGAGGGTTCTTGTCTTAATGCACTACTTATCTCATCTTTCTTGGTAAAAGCACTACTTATCTCATCTTTCTTGGTAAAATATTTTTTTGAATAAATCGTGAATCTTTCTAGAACAGTATCAAGGATCTCATCGAAAACTTACAGCAGCTTGCCACACAAAGGCTAAGAGAAAAAAGAGCACAGGTATGACCGGCATAACATCCACGATTGGGTTCAAAAAAGCATAAGCCTCGGGCAATTTTGCGAAGAAAAAACCACTCGGCTGAAGGGCAGAATTAAGACAGATACAGATTAAACTAAAGATATTAGGCATAACAAATATTTTGTTCTTTGAATAATATCATTTTTATTGAGTTATTTCTTGATTTGATATAAGGGAAAAAATCAAGAAAGAGGATAGGTAGTCCTTCTTCCTTTGAATTCCCCCAATCAAAGATCCTTCAATTGTCAAATTGAATTATACGGAATCATACTTTCATACAATATCTTAATTATCTTAATTTAATTATATGTAATGATCAATGAATTTAGTTTTATTCCGGATCTACACATGTCGAATCTCAGCAACAACTTCTTTCTTCCATAGATACTGGGCTGGAATTGACGAACACCCGATACCAATATTAATGTATATTCGTGTTTGAATAGAAACATAAATGGGGCGTGGCCAAGCGGTAAGGCAACGGGTTTTGGTCCTGTTACTCGGAGGTTCGAATCCTTCCGTCCCAGATAAATTCCATCTTAACTTAACAAATATTATTTGTTCTCTTTAATCATCTAAATTTCTATTTAGGAGGTTCATGTTGGATACAATGTAATCGTAATCTATTCTTTCTTTCTAGTTTGGTTTTTAATGTTAATGATTCTTTTCTGAATTAGACTTTACCTTTCTATTCTGTTTCCTACACACGGAATTCACTTTCAATGACTGACACACGTATGAAAAATCCATGATTGTGGTATAGGCGTGGGGGGAGCATAGACATAGATCCATTGAGAAGATATGACATAGATCCATTGAGAAGATATTTTTTTATTTAATTCCAAATTGGATTATTCAGTCTAGGTCCGTACCGTTCATATTGGAGTTAGTTAGTCAAAAGAAACTTTATGCTTAAATCCATGAAATTCTTATTCCTGCATGATCCATTCTGAGTCGAAATGTTAAAGAAACCTCTTCTATCTTCTAACTTTTAATTAATGGTAAAGCAGATATGGTAATCGTATCTCATTTCATAATTATCCCAATTTCTAATTCATTTTATTTGGATTCTAATGGGGGTTCGGGTTCGTGGTACCAATTCCATCAACGGGATTCGAGTTCCTAAGACTGGACTAAAATGCAAAATGGGAATAAAAAACGGATCTGGACCTATTTTGTTTTGCACTTATACGTGTCTGGTACTGGTATAGCACGCAGCTTATACAGCTTATAATAAAAGAAGATTCTTTTCTTGGTTGACCGGGTATGCATGATTCATAATCCAGATGAAATGTTTTTTAGATATGTGCTGATCAGCAATGGAAGGTATCAATTGCAATATCTGTGGCTATTCCCGATTTTATCAACAAACAATCAAGTTCAATAGGAATAGATGCATTGTATTGTACCCAATTTGCATCTGGTTCTAATGAACTGATGAATAATGGAATTGTAAATCAATTGGTAGGCAGAATCGTGGATTTAATTTACTTGACTTTATCGAACGACTCTGGAAGCAAAAAAGCAGAATATGCCGAAAATAAACATGCCTCCCTTTTGTATTGTTATTGTTCTATTTCAGTAAGAACAAACAACAAACAGTCTTTCGTTTCGGTCAGAAATTTCTGTGATGCCTTAAAATATCCACGATTACCCACGGTAACAGCTGTATATATAACATAACCCGATGGATACCGAAAGATCATGCCGCTTTGATTCTGATTTTCTCAATCAGATGAAAGAATGAATCGAGAACGTTCACTTTATCTTATTTTATTTACTTTACTGTGTCTTTTTTTATTCATTTTTTTACTTTTACTATATTTCTTATTATGTTTGATGCTCATGAACAAAGAAATGAAATTAGTTTTAGATTTTGTTTCTCGTCCCATTTATCTGGTTTAGACAGTTAATGATTTAAGGAAAAGCAAAATTCAATTTAATGTTATTATGATGATCAAAATGATCAAATTGACGTCTAGGAGATATCCGTAATTACAGTTATTCGTTGTGATTGCACAGACTTGCTGATTGATTCAGAGATCAAATTGAGTCTTTACGGAAGAACTACTTTCCATCAATAACAATGATGGCAAAGTACGAGATTTTTTTATATGAAACCATTTTTAATGAATCCTTGATACTCGATGAAGTCTGAGATTAGTTAATTTATGATTTACCATCAGACCACTTTGGCCCTTTCCGGTTCATTGGAATGGCTTAATCAGTTACTAACTCATTCTTTTCCGGTATTGGAAATCCAATTCAAGATCTTTAGTTTAGCTTAGTCGTTCGAGCAAGAATTGGCTCATTTCATTCATGACTGATCGTCACAAATGATCAGGTTGTTAACTAACTTCTTGTTTATTCGTCTTTCTTACAAATGGTGAAATAAATGAGTCATACGCTAGAATCAGGGGGCAAACTGGATACTTGTTAGATATACATATGCGTCCATGGAGAATATCAAAAAATAGAATAAAAAAAAGATCAATCAATGACTATTCATGATTTAATTCCATATTGAATCAATCCCGTACCGATTCCGAATTATAGGAATGTTTGTTATGGTAAAACTTCGTTTGAAACGATGTGGTAGAAGGCAACGTGCGACTTGAATGACATGATCGGCTGTGGATTTTGACATCCATCATCTTCAATGAGGATGCTCTTGGCTCGACATATTTTGTTCTGTTTCACCATTACTCCACGATGTTGGGTTGTAATGTAAATAAAATAGTACATGATGGAGCTCGAGAATAAATGATTATCAGAGGCAGGATCTAGGGTTAGTGCCAATCAATAATTTGGAACGACTTCGTAACGTAAGTATATCTTCGATATAGAAAAGGTCAAATTGGACCGAGTTTTCAATAAAAAAGTTTGCTGTAATTGGTGAGACTATTTCGATGATATGAGACTATTTCGATGATAAAGAAGTGTATCACAGGGGAATTAATGGAATTGAATCATTCGTATGATTCTTCGACGTAAAGAAATAGCCAAAAGGTATGTTGCTGCCGTTCCGGAAGATTAAAGATCACCGAAGTAATGTCTAAACCTAATGATTCAAGGATAAGTGATTCCAAAACAAGAAAACACCATTTTCAATGATTGTCTCAATCAAGTGGATTGGATCATAATAAGTAAGAAATGGAAATATATTCCAGACGAGACAAAAAAGGGGTTATAGACCGCTCAATAAATATTTATTTAAGGATTTTTTAAGGATTTCTTTTTTAGTCCTTTGAGAATTACCCAACTTGAGTTATGAGGACGAATGATATTTTTTTTATTTTTATAGGAAGGAAGAAGGAAAAAAGACGACTCCAATCATAATTTAATTGATGATTTCAAGGATCCGTTTGCTATAGATTTCCATAAATTTAAATCATTCTTTCTCGAGCCGTATGAGGAGAAAACTTCCTATACGTTTCCAGGGGGGGGGGTATTGCCCATCCATCTATCCCAATGAGCCACCTATCGAATCATTGCAATTGATGTCAGATCCCGCAGAGAGGGAAGAGATCTTCGGAAAGTAGGCTTTTACGACCCGATAAAGAATCAAACTTATTTAAATGTTCCTGCTATTCTATATTTCCTTGAAAAAGGAGCTCAACCCACGGGAACTGTTCATGATATTTCAAAAAAGGCAGAGGTATTTAAGGAACTTCGAGTTAATCAAACAAAATGAAATTAATGAAATCAAAAGATGGCCAGTACCGGTATAGTAGCTAGTTCTAGTTTTGTTTAATTGTTTCTCCGCCACTCTCTTGCTATATTCATACCTATTCACTATTCTTCCTATATGGTTTGAGATAATGTAAGGACAAAGAATGACAAAGAATTTCTTTGTCTTTTTATATTTATATGAATATGAGAGGGATAGAAAAAGGATTATATGTAATAACTGAAATCCATGAAATTATGGGATTACCATTAATCAGATGGTTTTCCTTGGGACTCCCTCAAGAAACAAGAGGTCAATCTTGGGGCCTATAGTGATAGTGAATAAATACGATATTCTTTTTTACCTACTTCTTCTTTACTTCACTTCATTTTCATTTCTTGTAGTGCCAATCTAACACAAGGCCTTATCCTATTTATATTTAGTTTATTTATTGTATTTTGTTTTATTTGGTTTCCCAATATTTCGTTTGTATTGACAATGGTCTCTCGAACGAATAGAATACAATAGAATTCGATCGTAGATAAATCGATCTATTCTTGCGGTTTCATAGGTTTGGTTTTTTACTTCATTCAAAGGATTGGTTTGAGGGATCGTCTGTGACACAGGAAGTATTTTTTTATTTACTAAAGCTATACTTATCTGTGAATCTGCTCTTCTTTATTGTATAGATTTTTTATAATCATAGTTTCTTCTAAACTTGCTGTTATTCTTATACTTATGTTAGTTCAATGTTTTGACTTGACTGGTTCCGCTAATCAAATCTCTTGATTTTTATTCCGATCGTAATTAGATCCTTATCTGGGTTGCTAACTCAACGGTAGAGTACTCGGCTTTTAAGTGCGGCTATGATCTTTTACACATTTGGATGAAGCGGATTCGTCCATACCATCGGTAGAGTTTGTAAGACCACGACTGATCCTGAAAGGGAATGAATGGAAAAAACAGCATGTCGTATCAATGGATAACTCTGAGAATACTTCATTCTTATCTGGTCATATCAGATCGGTAAAAAATGTCCTTTTGATTCTTAGCTAGAACGGTTCCAAATTCATTCACAGTTGGGTCAAGTGAATAAATGGATAGAGCTATATGGCTCCAATTAGAAGGAAAAACCAAAAGCAACGAGTTTCCGTTCTTATCTTAATTCGAACGAATACCCGATCTAATTAGACGTTAAAAATATATTAGTGCCTGATGCGGGAAAGGGCTCTCCTGCGAGTGGATCATTGATTCCTTAAAAAAAATCCTAACTATTCACTGTTCTCCATTAGTTACTGGAGTGTAACCGAATGTGTATAAGAAACGGTGTACTGATAAATCAAATTAACTCATTCCAAAGTCAGAAGAGCGATCGGGTTGCAAAAATAAAGGATTTCTAATACACAATCTCTTCTAACTATACCCAAACACGAACGAGTTGGATGGAAAAAGAGAGGATGTGTTGATTAGACGTCTTGTCTCCAGGGTATCAGTTTTTACGATATACCTTGTTAGGACCATATCGCACTATGTATTTATTATTTAATAACCCAAGAAATCCTCCCCCGCATGCGGTGCAAGTTTCATTGCAAACAAATGGATAAATTGCAATACGAATTGCAAGGCTATTTAGAAATAGATAGATACCGGAAACAGCGCTTCTTATATCCACTTCTTTTTCGGGAGTATATCTATGCACTTGCTCATGATCATGGTTTAAATAGTTCGATTTTTTATGAACCCACGGAAAATTTAGGTTATGACAATGACAATAAATCTAGTTCACTAATTGTGAAACGCTTAATTACTCGACTGCATCAACAGAATCATTTGACCATTTCGGTTAATGATTCTAGGCTCGTTGGGCCCAACAGGAGTTTTTATTCTCAAACGATACCAGAGGGTTTTGCAGGAATTATGGAAATTCCATTCTCGGTGCGATTAGTATCTTCCCTAGAAAGAGAAAGAATAGCAAAATATCAGAATTTACGATCTATTCATTCAATATTTCCCTTTTTAGAGGACAAATTATCACATTTATGTTATGTTTCAGATATACTAATACCCTACCCAATCCATCTGGAAATCTTGCTTCAAACTCTTCGCACTCGGATACGAGATGCTCCTTCTTTGCATTTATTGAGATGTTTTCTACACGAGCATCATAATTGGAATAGCCTTATTACTTCAAATAAATCTTTTTCAAAGGAAAATCAAAGATTATTCTTGTTCTTGTATAATTCTCATGTATATGAATGCGAATCCGTATTAGTTTTCCTTCGTAAACAATCCTCTCATTTACGGTCAATATCTTCTCTAGCCTTTCTTGAGAGAACACATTTTTATGGAAAAATAAAACATCTTGTAGTGACGCCTCATAATGATTCTCAAAGGACCCTGCCCCTCTGGTTCTTCAAGGAACCTTTGATGCATTATGTTAGGTATCAAGGAAAATCCATTATGGCTTCAAGGTGTACTAATTTACTGATGAAGAAATGGAAATATTACCTTGTCAATTTCTGGCAATGTCATTTTCACTTATGGTCTCAACCGGGTAGGATCCATATAAATGAATTATCCAATCATTCTTTCTATTTTCTGGGCTATCTTTCAGGTGTACGACTAACGCCTTGGGTGATAAGGAGTCAAATGCTAGAGAATTCATTTATGATCGATACTGCTATTAAGAGATTCGATACAATAGTCCCAATTTTTCCTCTGATTGGATCATTGGTTAAAGCAAAATTCTGTAACGTATCAGGGTATCCTATTAGTAAGTCAGTCTGG